TATTTAACTTAGATGAAATAGTAATAGTTCCGCTCATTGGTATACTACAAAAATGGGAATGAAATCAATCTGATTCCAATATCTCATATCTTTCCCAAACAAAAGGGGACAATTTAAGTGGAAAGCCCATATCTATTTAATATCTATTTATTAGAATAAAATTAGTCTGTTTTTATGTTATTTCGTACTGTATAATTCCTTTGCTTTGTTTGTGGGATCATTTTCCCCGAGGGGTAATGAAAAGAATTCTAGAATGGATTGCTAATTATGTCTAGATCTCATATAAATGGAAATTTTATTGATAAGACCTCTTCAATTGTAGCCAATATCTTATTACGAATAATTCCGACAACTTCAGGAGAAAAAAAGGCATTTACCTATTACAGAGATGGTGCGATTTGATTCTTTTTTCTTGTTTTTTTTAGCCCTCACCTCAGTCTTACGAGAAAGAGACGCGGTTCGGTATAGAAAGAACGAAATTCTTGAAATAAACCTACGCTCGGTGAAGGTGAAGTTTGGAGATAGAACAATTCCTTCTATCGTGTATCCTCGATTGATGCAGCCTCAGATGTTTCAATTGTTGATTTGAGTATTGAGCGAAAGGTTACACCTATGGGTTCTGTATTGCGGGTCAATCCTACACTACATTAGTACCAATAGACGGCATAAGGGAAAAAGCACTACACCTAGGAATCAACAACACAAAAACTTTGTTATAAATTCCCCCTTTCCTTATCGGTATCGGGACTAACAAGAATGGTTGGGACAACAAACATCCATCTCGTTTGTACTTTGGATACCCGTATAACCATCAAAGATCGTTGAAGTGACTAATTCCTGGAAATAGAAGGCGTTGAGAACAAAGAAATTGTTGGAGTTACCATTTATATCTAACACTAATATGATTGGTGTTAAGAAAAAACCTCTTGCGGGAAGGCTGGCTAGAGATTTCTTGTAAAAATACTAGTTCCTTTCAGTTCATAATGAGATGAGAATAGTTCAATTTTTATTCTATGGATTATTCCCCTTAGTACTATGCGCAGAAGGGAGGAGCCGTATGAGATGAAAATCTCATGTACGGTTCTGGAACGGAGATTTTTTGAATAGAATGAACGACCGTAACGGATGTTGGCTCAATCCGAAGGAAATTATGCGGAAGCTTTACAGAATTATTATGAAGCTACGCGACCAGAAATTGATCCCTATGATCGAAGTTATATACTCTATAACATAGGCCTTATACACACAAGCAATGGAGAGCATACAAAGGCTTTGGAATATTATTTCCGGGCACTAGAACGAAACCCATTCTTACCACAAGCTTTTAATAATATGGCCGTGATCTGTCATTACGTGCGACTATCTCCACTATAGAAATAAGGAAAAAAGCAAAGATCAAATTGGCTAGTAAATACTAGAAAAAATAGGCTTTCTACATAATGCATCGTCCAAAGCAACGATTTTTATCAGCTGTAGCAAGGAAAGAGACTTCACGAGAACCAAAATAGGAAGAAAAAAAAAAATGAGTGCAGCCTATATACTATATTCTATGGATAAAGGATCAAATTGATAGAGAAAGCACCGTAAAGATCAATTAGCGAGCTATTGAGTCGATACAGTTAAGAACTGCTTACTTATGTCATGATATGGGACAAAAGTTAGGAATCAACTTATGTAATAGAGTCGATCCACTAAGGTATTGAGCAGCGGTGTAGCATCAGATCCCAAAGATAGTAAGTTCTTTTTTCTTATGGAAAAAAGTCTTTTTCAAAGATTCTATATGAATTCCATATATGAAACCGAGATAGTTACCTTTCAGAAAATTCTAACGATATTGTGGGGATACCTATGCTTCATTCTTCTGAAGGTGGGAGAAAAGATCAAACTGATTCTGATTATTGATCAAAATTAGGGTTTGAAACTTATGTAATTAACTTCTTCTGGTTAACCCAAGAAAAAATGGGATAGGTTTATGAGAAATCTAATTCAGTTAGCATAGGGTAGATTAAGATAGGACACAAAAAGAATCGATTTTTGAGCCGTATGAGATAGGAAACTCTCAAGTACGGTTCTAAGGGAAGGAACCACCTATTCCGACCGGGGAGAACAGGCCATTCTACAGGGTGATTCTGAAATTGCGGAAGCTTGGTCCGATCAAGCTGCTGAGTATTGGAAACAAGCTATAGCGCTTACTCCAGGTAATTATATTGAAGCACATAATTGGTTGAAAATCACGAAGCGCTTCGAATAAAACCACTCTCTTTTTTAATGAATTAAAAAAAAAATAGGTTTGGTTGTTGGATCCATCAATCAAATAAAATAGATCGTTCCTATGAGAAGATCTAATCAAGAATTTCATTATATCTCTTCCTTCTGCATTATATTTTGTACGGTATCTCATAGGGATAAATGATATGGATACAGTATAGAATAGAACTAATAAAGTAAAGCTAATAAAAAATACTAAATATAGATAAGATATCAGAATGATTTTATCTTA